GCTAGCGTAGCTTAATTTAAAGCATAACACTGAAGATGTTAAGATGGGCCCTAGAAAGCTCCGCATGCACAAAGGCATGGTCCCGACCTTACCATTGGCTATAGCCCAACTTACACATGCAAGTCTCCGCAGCCCCGTGAGTATGCCCTCAATCCCCCGCCCGGGGACGAGGAGCGGGCATCAGGCACAAAATTTAGCCCAAGACGCCTAGCCAAGCCACACCCCCAAGGGAATTCAGCAGTGATAAACATTAAGCCATAAGTGAAAACTTGACTCAGTCAGGGCTAAGAGGGCCGGTAAAACTCGTGCCAGCCACCGCGGTTAAACGAGAGGCCCTAGTTAATGGTATTACGGCGTAAAGGGTGGTTAAGGAGAACATATAATAAAGCCAAATGGCCCTTTGGCCGTCATACGCTTCTAGGTGTCCGAGGCCCAACTCCACGAAAGTAGCTTTAACAAAATCGACCTGACCCCACGAAAGCTGAGAAACAAACTGGGATTAGATACCCCACTATGCTCAGCCATAAACCTAGACGTCATAGTACAAATGGACGTCCGCCAGGGTACTACGAGCATTAGCTTGAAACCCAAAGGACCTGACGGTGCCTTAGACCCCCCTAGAGGAGCCTGTTCTAGAACCGATAACCCCCGTTAAACCTCACCACTTCTAGCCGTCCCAGCCTATATACCGCCGTCGCCAGCTTACCCTGTGAAGGCAGCAAAAGTAAGCAAAATGGGCACAACCCAAAACGTCAGGTCGAGGTGTAGCGTACGAAGTGGGAAGAAATGGGCTACATTTTCTATAATAGAACACTACGAACATGCAACATGAAATAGTGCTTGAAGGAGGATTTAGTAGTAAAAAGGAAACAGAGTGTCCTTTTGAACCCGGCTCTAAGGCGCGTACACACCGCCCGTCACTCTCCCCTGTCAAAATGCAATAAAAATATTTAATGCCAAAGCAATGACAAGGGGAGGCAAGTCGTAACATGGTAAGTGTACCGGAAGGTGCACTTGGATTAAACTCAGGGTATGGCTGAGTCAGTCAAGCATCTCACTTACACCGAGAAGACATCCATGCAAATTGGATTACCCTGAGCCAGACAGCTAGCTTATTTATCAAAATAACCCAACAATGTTTATAACGAAATATAACTTTAATATTAAAACTAAACCATTTTTTTACCTAAGTATGGGAGACAGAAAAGGTTCAACCAAAGCAATAGAAAAAGTACCGCAAGGGAAGGCTGAAAGAGAAATGAAACAACCCATATAAGCACAAAAAAACAAAGATTAGACCTTGTACCTTTTGCATCATGATTTAGCCAGCACCCTCAAGCAAAGAGACCTTTAGTTTGAAACCCCGAAACCAGGTGAGCTACCCCGAGACAGCCTATCAAAATAGGGCTAACCCGTCTCTGTGGCAAAAGAGTGGGAAGAGCTCCGGGTAGAAGTGACAGACCTACCGAACCTGGTGATAGCTGGTTGCCTGAGAAGTGGATAGAAGTTCAGCCTCGCGCACCCCCAAATCAAAAACATTTACTTAAGATGTAGAGAAAGGCGCGAAAGTTAGTTAAAGGGGGTACAGCCCCTTTAACAAAGGATACAACCTTCACAGGAGGATAAAGATCAAAATATACAAAACATCCTGTTCTAGTGGGCCTAAAAGCAGCCACCTAAACAGAAAGCGTTAAAGCTCAGACAGAAAAGAGTTTATTATACCGATAACAAATCTTATTCCCCTAACAATATCAGGCTATCCCATGCCACCATGGAAGAAATTATGCTAAAATGAGTAACAAGAAGATTTGTTCTTCTCCGAGCACAAGTGTAAACCAGATCGGACAAGCCACTGGAAACTAACGAGCCCAGCCAAAGAGGGCAATGTGGACAACAAAGAAATCAAGAAAATCCCACAGCTTAGATATCGTTAACCCCACACTGGAGTGCTATAATAGAGGAAAGACTAAAAGAAAGGAAAGGAACTCGGCAAACACAAGCCTCGCCTGTTTACCAAAAACATCGCCTCCTGCAACTATATTAAGTATAGGAGGTCCAGCCTGCCCAGTGACTACGGGTTCAACGGCCGCGGTATTTTGACCGTGCAAAGGTAGCGCAATCACTTGTCTTTTAAATAGAGACCTGTATGAATGGCCAAACGAGGGCTTAACTGTCTCCCCCCTCCAGTCAGTGAAATTGATCTATCCGTGCAGAAGCGGGTATAATAATACAAGACGAGAAGACCCTTTGGAGCTTAAGGTACAAATTTAACCACGTCAAACGACTTAATAGAAAGCAAGAACTTAGTGGAAATTAAAGCTTTACCTTCGGTTGGGGCGACCACGGAGGAAAACCCAGCCTCCGAGTGGAATGGGCCAAACCCCTAAAACCAAGAGAGACATCTCTAGGCCACAGAACATCTGACCAAAAATGATCCGGCTTACAGCCGATCAACGAACCAAGTTACCCTAGGGATAACAGCGCAATCCTCTCCCAGAGTCCATATCGACGAGGGGGTTTACGACCTCGATGTTGGATCAGGACATCCTAATGGTGCAACCGCTATTAAGGGTTCGTTTGTTCAACGATTAAAGTCCTACGTGATCTGAGTTCAGACCGGAGTAATCCAGGTCAGTTTCTATCTGTAACGCTACTTTTCCTAGTACGAAAGGATCGGAAAAGAGGGGCCCATGCTTAAAGCACGCCCCACCCCTAATTAATGAAAACAAATAAAGTAAGTAAAGGGAGGGCCAAAGCCCAACGCCCAAAATAAGGCTATATTGGGGTGGCAGAGCATGGTAAATTGCAAAAGGTCTAAGCCCTTTGAATCAGAGGTTCAAATCCTCTTCCCAGTTTATGCTAAACACTCTACTAAATCACCTCATTAACCCCCTAGCCTATATTGTACCAGTTCTACTTGCAGTAGCTTTCTTAACCCTAATTGAGCGAAAGGTACTAGGATATATGCAACTGCGAAAAGGCCCAAATGTAGTAGGACCTTACGGACTACTTCAACCCATCGCTGATGGAGTTAAGCTATTTATTAAAGAGCCTGTACGCCCCTCTACATCGTCTCCCTTTCTATTTTTAGCCACCCCCATCCTTGCACTGACACTAGCTATAACGCTATGAGCCCCCATACCTATGCCCCTCCCAGTAATTGATCTGAACCTAGGGGTCTTGTTTATTCTAGCGCTCTCCAGCCTTGCGGTTTATTCTATTTTGGGATCAGGCTGGGCATCAAACTCAAAATATGCCTTGATCGGAGCCCTACGAGCAGTAGCCCAGACGATTTCTTATGAGGTAAGCCTGGGCCTGATTTTACTATCAGTAATTATTTTTTCAGGGGGCTACACCCTCCAAACGTTTAATACAACTCAAGAAAGCATTTGACTACTAGCCCCTGCATGACCCCTCGCCGCAATATGGTATATTTCAACACTAGCCGAGACCAACCCGGCACCTTTTGACCTAACAGAAGGCGAATCAGAGCTCGTCTCAGGGTTTAATGTAGAATATGCAGGAGGCCCCTTTGCCTTATTTTTCTTGGCTGAATATGCGAACATTCTATTAATAAATACTTTGTCCGCCGTACTATTTTTAGGTACATCACATTTCCCTAATATGCCTGAATTAACAACAATAGGCCTTATGACAAAAGCCGCGCTCTTGTCAATAGTATTTTTATGAGTACGGGCCTCATACCCCCGATTCCGCTACGATCAACTAATGCACCTCGTGTGAAAGAATTTCTTACCCTTAACCCTGGCCCTTGTATTATGACACATTGCTTTACCCATTGCACTAGCAGGCCTCCCCCCACAACTATAATCCAGGAACTGTGCCCGAATGCCTAGGGACCACTTTGATAGAGTGGCTTATAGGGGCTAAAATCCCCTCGGTTCTTAGAAAGAAGGGGCTCGAACCCATGCCCAAGAGATCAAAACTCTTAGTGCTTCCTCTACACCACTTTCTAAGATGGGGTCAGCTAATTAAGCTTTCGGGCCCATACCCCGAACATGACGGTTAAAGTCCCTCCTCCATCAATGAACCCTTACGTACTTATAATCTTATTATCTAGCCTGGGACTAGGAACTACCCTGACCTTTGCCAGCTCTCATTGACTATTAGCCTGAATGGGACTAGAGATTAACACCTTGGCAATTGTTCCCCTAATAGCCCAACATCACCACCCCCGGGCAGTGGAAGCCACCACAAAATATTTTCTTACCCAGGCCACCGCAGCAGCAATGATTCTGTTCGCAAGCACTACAAACGCCTGAATTACAGGAGAGTGAGATATAAACAATATGGCAAGTCCTATTGCCAGCACAATAGTTATTACCGCCCTAGCACTTAAAATTGGATTAGCACCCATACACTTTTGAATGCCAGAAGTATTACAAGGCTTGGACCTTCTTACGGGCCTTATTTTATCTACATGACAAAAGCTGGCCCCACTGGCCCTCATTATCCAAACGGCCCCCGCCATTGACCCGATGTTGTTAACAGCTCTTGGAATTGCATCAACCTTAGCTGGAGGATGAGGGGGACTAAATCAAACCCAATTACAAAAGGTCTTAGCATATTCTTCCATCGCACATATAGGCTGAATAATTATTGTTCTACAATATGCCCCCCAACTTACCCTACTGGCGCTAGGGACATATATTTTTATAACCTCCGCCGCATTCCTTACCCTAAAAACGTCCTCCACAACTAAAATTAATACCCTCGCAATAACCTGATCAAACAGCCCAGTGTTAACAACAACTACCGCCTTGGTGTTACTTTCGTTGGGAGGATTACCTCCCCTAACAGGCTTTATACCAAAGTGGCTAATTTTGCAGGAACTGGCAAAGCAAGGTCTCCCGATTACTGCCACAATTATAGCCCTCGCCGCTCTACTTAGCCTCTATTTTTACCTCCGGCTCTGCTACGCAATAACACTCACTATCTCCCCTAACACAACGAACTCAACTACCCCTTGGCGAGTTAAGACGACCCAAAACTCCATGCCATTAACCATCTCCACCACAGTTGCACTAGGCCTCCTACCAGTTACCCCGGCTATTCTAATACTAGCCACCTAAGGGACTTAGGATAACATTAGACCAAGAGCCTTCAAAGCTCTAAGTAGAAGTTAAAATCTTCTAGTCCCTGGCTAAGACCTACAAGAGTCTATCTTGCATTTTCTAATTGCAAATCAAATGTTTTTATTAAACTAAGGCCTTACTAGATGGGAAGGCCTCGATCCTACAAACTCTTAGTTAACAGCTAAGCGCTCAAGCCAGCGAGCATCCATCTACTTTTCCCGCCGTTAGCCTAGTAAGGCGGGAAAAGCCCCGGCAGACTGTTAGTCTACGTCTTTGGATTTGCAATCCAACATGTTACTTCACCACGGGGCTGTGGTAGGGAGAGGGCTTAAACCTCTGTCTTCGGGGCTACAACCCACCGCCTGGACGCTCGGCCACCCTACCTGTGGCAATTACACGCTGATTCTTTTCTACTAACCACAAAGACATTGGCACCCTTTATCTTGTATTTGGTGCCTGAGCCGGAATAGTGGGGACTGCTTTAAGCCTCCTTATTCGAGCTGAACTAAGCCAGCCTGGGTCACTTCTCGGCGACGATCAAATCTATAATGTTATTGTAACCGCCCACGCCTTTGTAATGATTTTCTTTATAGTTATACCAATTCTTATTGGTGGGTTTGGAAACTGACTTGTGCCACTAATAATTGGAGCACCTGACATAGCATTCCCACGAATAAATAATATAAGCTTCTGACTTCTACCACCCTCATTTCTACTACTTCTAGCCTCTTCTGGCGTTGAAGCCGGAGCAGGAACAGGGTGAACAGTTTACCCACCCCTTGCAGGTAATCTTGCCCACGCAGGGGCGTCTGTAGACTTAACAATTTTTTCTCTTCACTTAGCAGGAGTATCATCAATTTTAGGTGCAATTAATTTTATTACCACAACCATTAATATAAAACCTCCAGCCATCTCCCAATATCAAACACCCCTCTTTGTTTGGGCTGTACTTGTAACAGCAGTTCTTCTTCTGCTATCACTGCCAGTCCTGGCAGCTGGAATTACTATGCTTCTCACAGACCGAAACCTTAATACCACGTTCTTTGATCCTGCAGGAGGAGGAGACCCAATCCTATATCAACATCTATTCTGATTCTTCGGCCACCCAGAAGTTTACATTCTTATTCTACCAGGATTTGGCATTATCTCACATGTCGTAGCCTACTACGCCGGTAAAAAAGAACCTTTCGGCTACATGGGAATAGTTTGAGCCATAATAGCAATTGGCCTTCTAGGCTTCATCGTTTGGGCCCACCACATGTTTACTGTCGGAATAGACGTAGACACCCGTGCCTATTTTACGTCCGCAACTATAATCATTGCAATTCCAACAGGAGTAAAAGTATTTAGCTGACTAGCCACACTTCACGGGGGCTCAATCAAATGAGAGACACCCATACTATGAGCACTAGGCTTTATTTTCCTTTTTACCGTGGGCGGATTAACAGGTATTGTTTTAGCTAACTCATCACTTGATATTGTTCTCCACGACACGTACTACGTAGTAGCACACTTCCACTACGTCTTATCAATAGGTGCCGTATTTGCCATCATGGCTGCCTTTGTTCACTGATTTCCACTATTTTCAGGATATACCTTAAACGACACTTGAACAAAGATCCACTTTGGAGTGATGTTTATTGGAGTAAATCTTACATTTTTCCCGCAACACTTCCTAGGACTGGCAGGAATGCCACGACGGTATTCTGATTACCCCGACGCCTATGCCCTATGAAACACAGTATCATCTATTGGGTCACTCATCTCCCTAGTGGCGGTAATTATATTCCTATTTATTCTGTGAGAAGCCTTCGCCGCCAAACGAGAAGTATCCTCAGTAGAATTAACTATAACAAATGTAGAATGACTACACGGCTGCCCTCCACCCTACCACACATTTGAAGAGCCAGCATTTGTTCAAGTTCGATCAAACTAACGAGAAAGGAAGGAATTGAACCCCCGTATACTGGTTTCAAGCCAGTCACATAACCACTCTGTCACTTTCTTTTAAGACATTAGTAAAATGCAAATTACATCACCTTGTCAAGGTGAAATTGCAGGTTAAATCCCTGCATGTCTTAAGCCCAGGGCTTAATGGCACATCCCACACAACTAGGATTCCAAGACGCGGCATCACCCGTTATAGAAGAACTTCTTCACTTTCATGACCACGCCCTAATAATTGTATTTTTAATTAGTACTTTAGTACTTTATATTATTGTTGCAATGGTTTCAACCAAACTCACAAACAAGTATATTTTAGACTCCCAAGAAATCGAAATCGTATGAACTGTTTTACCAGCCGTAATTCTAGTTTTGATTGCCTTACCATCTCTTCGAATTTTATATCTTATAGACGAAATTAACGACCCCCATCTAACAATTAAAGCAATAGGACACCAATGATACTGAAGCTACGAGTACACAGACTATGAAGACCTGGGCTTTGATTCTTACATAATTCAGACTCAAGACCTTACACCCGGGCAATTCCGACTCCTAGAAACAGACCATCGAATAGTAGTCCCAATAGAGTCTCCAATCCGGGTTCTTGTATCTGCCGAAGACGTACTACATTCTTGGGCTGTTCCATCCCTAGGAGTAAAAATGGATGCGGTACCCGGACGACTAAATCAAACTGCCTTTATTGCTTCACGTCCCGGCGTGTTCTACGGGCAATGCTCCGAGATCTGTGGCGCCAATCACAGTTTTATGCCAATCGTAGTTGAAGCCGTCCCACTAGAACATTTTGAAAGCTGATCCTCACTGATGCTAGAAGACGCCTCACTAGAAAGCTAATTATTGGACAAAGCGTTGGCCTTTTAAGCCAAAGTTTGGTGACTACCGACCACCTCTAGTGAAATGCCCCAACTAAACCCGAGCCCCTGATTTGCTATTCTAGTGTTTTCATGAATTATTTTTCTTACTATTATTCCGACTAAAATCTTAAATCACACAACACCTAATGAACCTACCCCAATAAGTGAAGAAAAACACAAAACTGAGCCCTGAGACTGACCATGATAACAAGCTTCTTTGATCAATTTGCAAGCCCGTCTTTTCTAGGTATTCCCCTTATTGCTATTGCAATTGCCCTGCCATGAACACTATTTCCGACACCTCCCTCTCGATGATTAAATAACCGACTTATTACCCTCCAAACATGGTTTATTAACCGATTTACTAATCAACTTCTCCTCCCTATAAATGTAGGCGGTCATAAATGAGCCCTTTTATTTGCCTCCTTAATAGTATTCCTTATTACTATTAATATACTTGGCCTTCTCCCATATACTTTTACACCCACAACACAACTGTCGTTAAACATGGGATTTGCAGTACCACTATGACTTGCCACAGTAATTATTGGGATACGAAATCAACCAACCGTAGCCCTTGGTCACCTTCTCCCTGAAGGAACGCCTATTCCCCTAATTCCTGTGCTAATCATTATCGAAACAATTAGTCTTTTTATTCGCCCGCTAGCCCTAGGAGTTCGACTTACAGCTAATTTAACGGCAGGCCACTTATTAATTCAGCTTATTGCCACAGCCGTATTCGTATTATTACCTATAATACCAACAGTGGCAATCTTAACCGCCACCGTCTTATTTCTTCTTACACTTCTAGAAGTTGCGGTAGCAATAATCCAAGCCTACGTATTTGTCCTATTACTAAGCCTATATTTACAAGAAAACGTTTAATGGCACACCAAGCACATGCATATCACATGGTTGACCCTAGCCCATGACCACTAACCGGAGCCGTCGGTGCTCTATTAATAACATCCGGCCTAGCAATCTGGTTTCACTTCCACTCGACAACACTTATAACTCTTGGATTAGTCCTACTTCTCCTCACAATATTTCAGTGATGACGTGACATTATCCGGGAGGGAACCTTCCAAGGTCATCACACTCCCCCAGTACAAAAAGGCCTACGCTATGGAATAATTTTGTTTATTACCTCAGAGGTGTTTTTCTTTCTTGGATTCTTTTGAGCCTTCTACCACGCTAGCTTAGCACCAACACCTGAACTAGGAGGATGCTGACCCCCCACAGGAATTACCACACTAGACCCCTTTGAAGTACCCCTTCTCAACACAGCAGTTCTTCTAGCATCTGGAGTTACAGTCACATGAGCCCACCACAGCATTATAGAAGGTGAACGAAAGCAGACAATTCAATCCCTCGCACTTACAATTCTACTTGGAGTGTACTTTACTGCTCTTCAGGCTATAGAGTACTATGAAGCACCCTTCACAATTGCCGATGGGGTTTACGGCTCTACATTCTTCGTAGCCACAGGATTCCATGGACTACATGTAATTATTGGATCAACCTTCCTAGCTGTATGCCTACTACGCCAGATCCAATACCACTTTACTTCTGAACATCATTTCGGCTTTGAAGCCGCCGCCTGATATTGACACTTTGTTGACGTAGTTTGACTATTCTTATACGTATCTATCTACTGATGAGGCTCATATCTTTCTAGTATCAAAGTTAGTACAAGTGACTTCCATCATTTAGTCTTGGTTAAATCCCAGGGAGAGATAATGAACTTGATCACAACTATTCTTATTATTGCACTAGCCCTATCTTCAGTCCTAGCGGTTGTATCTTTCTGATTACCGCAAATAAACCCCGACGCAGAAAAGCTGTCCCCTTACGAGTGTGGATTTGACCCTCTAGGTTCGGCCCGACTGCCTTTTTCTTTACGATTTTTCTTAGTCGCTATTTTATTCCTTCTATTTGATCTAGAAATCGCCCTCCTTCTACCACTTCCCTGAGGGGATCAACTTCACAACCCCACAGGAACACTCTTTTGGGCAACCTCTGTTCTCGTTTTATTGACTTTAGGGCTAATTTACGAATGAACTCAAGGAGGTCTTGAATGAGCAGAATAAGGGAGTTAGTCCAATATAAGACCTCTGATTTCGGCTCAGAAGATTGTGGTTTAAATCCACGACCCCCTTATGACACCAGTACATTTTAGCTTCAGTTCCGCGTTTATTCTAGGGTTAATGGGACTAGCATTCCACCGCACCCACCTGCTCTCCGCGCTTCTATGCTTAGAGGGTATAATACTATCCCTTTTTATTGCGCTAGCCCTGTGGGCAATACAATTTGAATCCACAAGCTTCTCTACAGCCCCAATACTCCTACTAGCTTTTTCCGCCTGCGAAGCAAGTACAGGTCTCGCACTATTGGTAGCCACAGCCCGAACCCACGGAACGGACCGGCTACAAAACCTTAACCTTTTACAATGCTAAAAGTACTAGTTCCCACAATTATGTTATTCCCAACAATCTGGTTAATTTCCTCTAAATGACTGTGAACAGCCACTATTACCCACAGCCTCTCAATTGCCCTCATTAGCCTTACATGACTTAAATGAACGTCAGAGACCGGATGGGCCGAATCCAATGCATACCTGGCCACAGACCCATTATCAACCCCACTGCTAGTATTAACATGCTGACTTCTTCCACTAATAATTTTAGCTAGTCAAAATCACATCAACCCCGAACCTATCAGCCGACAGCGCTTATATATTACTCTCCTCGCTTCACTACAAACTTTCCTTATTATAGCATTTGGTGCCACAGAAATTATTATATTCTATATTATGTTTGAGGCCACACTTATCCCAACTCTTATTATTATTACGCGATGAGGAAATCAGACCGAGCGACTCAACGCGGGGACCTATTTTCTATTTTATACCCTGGCAGGCTCTCTACCGCTCCTAGTAGCATTACTTCTACTTCAACAATCCACAGGGACTTTATCAATACTAGTAATTCAATACTCTCAACCCCTAATATTAAATTCCTGAGGCCATAAAATTTGATGGGCCGGATGTTTAATTGCATTTCTAGTAAAAATACCACTATATGGCGTACACCTCTGACTCCCTAAAGCACATGTAGAAGCCCCTGTCGCAGGATCTATAGTTCTAGCAGCCGTGCTGTTAAAACTTGGCGGGTATGGAATAATACGTATAATAATTATGCTCGATCCCCTGTCAAAAGAATTGGTCTATCCGTTTATTATCTTGGCACTCTGGGGTATTATTATGACAGGATCTATCTGTTTACGACAAACAGACCTTAAGTCCCTAATCGCCTACTCATCTGTAAGCCATATAGGTCTTGTAGCAGGAGGTATTTTAATTCAAACACCCTGGGGATTCTCAGGAGCAATTATTTTAATAATTGCCCATGGACTGGTATCATCAATATTGTTCTGCTTAGCTAATACAGCCTATGAACGAACACATAGCCGAACCATAATTCTCGCCCGAGGATTACAAATAATTTTTCCCCTAACAGCAATCTGATGATTCATCGCCAATCTCGCTAATCTAGCACTACCGCCCCTACCTAATTTAATAGGAGAACTTATAATTATTACAACCCTATTTAACTGATCCCCATGAACTATTGCACTCACAGGTGCAGGAACACTTATTACGGCAGGCTACTCCCTCTATATGTTCCTAATGTCACAACGAGGCCCAACACCAAGTCACATTATGAAACTCCCGCCCTTTCATACCCGAGAACACCTGTTGATAGCCCTTCACCTAATTCCAGTAGTACTCCTCGTGGCAAAACCCGAGCTTATATGAGGCTGATGCTATTAGTAAGTATAGTTTAACCAAAATATTAGATTGTGATTCTAAAGACAGGGGTTAAAGTCCCCTTACTCACCAAGGAAGGACAGAAATCAGTAAGTACTGCTAATCCTTATGCACCGCGGTTAAAATCCGCGGCTTCCTCACGCTTCTGAAGGATAACAGCTCATCCATTGGTCTTAGGAACCAAAAACTCTTGGTGCAAATCCAAGTGGAAGCTATGAATCCAACAACACTAATTATATCCTCCTCACTTATTTTAGTAATCGCAATCCTAGTATTTCCACTACTGACAACGCTAAACCCTCAACCCAAGAACCCAGAATGGGCAAACACACATGTTAAGACCGCTGTTAGCACCGCATTTTTTGTTAGTCTTCTACCCCTTATAATTTTTTTAGACCAGGGGATAGAAAGTGTAACCACAAACTGACAGTGAATAAACACGCACATATTTGATACTAATATTAGCTTTAAATTCGACCACTACTCCCTTATCTTCACCCCTATTGCCCTCTATGTCACATGGTCAATTTTAGAGTTTGCACTTTGATACATACACTCTGACCCAAATATGAGCCGATTTTTTAAATACCTCCTTCTATTCTTAGTCGCTATAATTACCCTTGTTACAGCTAATAATATATTCCAGCTGTTTATTGGCTGAGAAGGGGTAGGAATTATGTCCTTCCTATTAATTGGGTGGTGGTACGGACGAGCAGACGCTAATACAGCAGCCCTACAAGCCGTAATTTACAACCGAGTAGGGGACATTGGCCTAATTTTAAGCATGGCCTGATTTGCTATAAACCTAAACTCTTGAGAAATCCAGCAAATCTTCTTCCTGTCAAAAAACTTTGACATAACAATTCCCCTATTAGGACTCATCCTTGCAGCAACAGGAAAATCGGCCCAGTTTGGCCTACATCCCTGGCTCCCTTCTGCCATGGAGGGCCCTACGCCAGTTTCCGCCCTACTGCACTCTAGCACTATGGTCGTTGCCGGGATCTTCCTGCTAATCCGCCTTCACCCCCTCATAGAAGACAATAATACTGCACTGACGCTTTGCCTCTGCCTGGGAGCTCTAACAACGCTATTTACAGCCACTTGCGCCCTAACCCAAAATGATATTAAAAAGATTGTAGCTTTCTCAACATCCAGTCAGCTTGGCTTAATAATAGTTACGATTGGGCTAAATCAGCCACAACTGGCATTCTTACACATCTGCACACATGCCTTCTTTAAGGCCATACTATTTTTGTGCTCCGGATCTATCATTCACAGCTTAAACGATGAGCAAGATATCCGAAAAATAGGAGGTCTTCACAACCTGATGCCCGCTACCTCAACCTACCTTACAATTGGCAGCCTAGCACTTACAGGAACTCCTTTCCTCGCCGGATTTTACTCAAAAGATGCTATTATTGAAGCCCTAAACACCTCTCACCTAAACGCCTGAGCCCTAATTCTTACACTGATCGCCACATCATTTACCGCCGTTTACAGCTTCCGAGTTGTATTTTTTGTAACCATAGGATCCCCTCGATTCCTTCCATTATCTCCAATTAATGAAAATAACCCCCTAGTAATTAATCCTATTAAACGACTCGCCTGAGGAAGCATCATTGCAGGACTTATTATTACATCCAATTTCTTACCCTCAAAAACACCTGTAATAACAATGCCTCTAACCTTAAAAGTAGCGGCCTTAATAGTTACCATTATGGGGCTACTAGTGGCAGCAGAACTAACAGCTATAACAGGAAAACAAGTCAAAGTTACCCCTAATATTCATCTCCATAATTTCTCAAATATGTTAGGATATTTTCCCTCAATAATCCACCGACTCCCCCCAAAACTTAACCTTGCCCTGGGGCAGTCAATTGCCGCTAAGCTCGACCAAACATGATACGAAATTTCAGGCCCAAAAGGACTAGCTTTTACCCAAGTACTAATATCAAAAATTACTAGCGACATTCAGCGGGGTATAATTAAAACATACTTAACCATTTTTCTGTTAACCCTGGCCCTAGCTACTCTCCTGACAATTATTTAAACTGCACGAAGCGTACCCCGGCTTAGCCCCCGGGTAAGCTCTAACACAACAAGCAATGTTAAAAGCAGTACCCAAGCACAAATAACTAGTATTGCTCCACCATAAGAGTATATGACAGCCACACCACTAACATCGCCCCGCAACATAGAAAACTCCTTCAACCCATCAATAATTACCCAAGAACCCTCGTATCACCCACCCCAAAATAGCCCAGCAGCCAAAATAACCCCAATTAAGTAAACCAGGACATAACCGGCAACAGAGCGACTCCCTCAAGCTTCTGGAAAGGGCTCAGCGGCTAAGGCTGCTGAATAAGCAAACACCACAAGCATCCCACCCAAATAAATTAAGAAAAGAACCAAAGATAAAAAAGACCCCCCACAGCCAATTAACACTCCACATCCCACCCCTGCTGCCACTACTAAACCCAAAGCAGCAAAATAAGGTGTAGGATTAGAAGCAACGGCAATTAAACCAACAATTAAAGCCACCAATAATATAAACATAAAATAGGTCATAATTCTTGCTCGGATTTTAACCGAGACCAATGACTTGAAGAACCACCGTTGTAGTTCAACTACAAGAACAATAATGGCAAGCCTACGAAAAACCCACCCACTAATAAAAATCGCTAACGATGCACTAGTTGACCTACCAACACCCTCTAATATTTCAGTGTGATGAAACTTCGGATCCCTTTTAGGACTATGTCTAATCGCACAAATCCTAACAGGATTATTTTTGGCAATGCACTACACCTCGGACATTTCAACCGCATTTTCATCAGTAGCCCACATTTGCCGAGACGTAAATTATGGCTGATTTATTCGAAATATACACGCCAACGGAGCATCTTTCTTTTTTATTTGTATTTATATACATGTTGCTCGAGGCTTATACTATGGGTCCTACTTATATAAAGAAACCTGAAACATCGGAGTAGTCCTCCTTTTATTAGTTATGATAACGGCCTTTGTTGGCTACGTTCTTCCGTGAGGACAAATATCCTTCTGAGGCGCCACGGTAATCACAAATCTCTTATCAGCGGTCCCCTACATGGGCGATACCCTTGTTCAGTGAATTTGAGGCGGCTTCTCAGTAGACAACGCAACACTAACACGATTCTTCGCGTTCCACTTCCTCCTTCCATTCATCATTGCCGCTGCAACCGTAATTCACCTCCTATTCCTACACGAAACAGGCTCAAATAACCCAGCAGGGCTAAATTCTGACGCGGACAAAATCTCTTTTCATCCATACTTTTCATATAAAGACCTTCTCGGCTTTGTATTAATATTATTAGCTCTTACATCACTGGCCTTATTTTCCCCCAATTTATTAGGAGATCCAGACAACTTCACGCCAGCAAACCCCATGGTTACCCCTCCCCATATTAAGCCTGAATGGTATTTCCTCTTCGCCTACGCCATTTTACGATCAATCCCAAACAAGCTAGGGGGTGTACTTGCATTATTATCCTCCATCCTCATTCTTATAGTAGTCCCCATCCTCCATACGTCTAAACAGCGAGGACTCACATTCCGCCCTATCACCCAATTCTTATTTTGAACCCTGGTGGCAGATATAATAATTCTGACATGAATCGGAGGCATACCCGTAGAACACCCATACGTCATTATTGGCCAAATCGCGTCAGTTCTATACTTTGCACTCTTCCTGATTCTTATCCCCACAGCGGGATGACTGGAAAACAAAGCACTAAAATGAGCTTGCCCTAGTAGCTTAGTACATAAAGCATCGGTCTTGTAATCCGAAGATCGGAGGTTAAATTCCCCCCTAGCGCCCAGAAAAGGGAGATTTTAACTCCCACCCCTGGCTCCCAAAGCCAGAATTCTAAATTAAACTATCTTCTGATAGTAACATGTATGATCTAGTGCATAATATGTATAATATTACATAATGCATTAGTACTTATATATGTATTATCACCATTAAATTAATTTAACCCCAAAGCAAGTACTAACGTCCTAAACTTGCATAAGCAAATTATTATAATTCAGAATTAAATTAATTTAACCCGAGAAATAGATTTTTCCCCAAAATACGGTTCTCAATTATTTCCTTGAATAACTCAATTAAAATTTAATTAGAAATATTAGTGCAGTGAGAGACCACCAACCCTATCACCAAAGGCATATTATCCGTGATAGAACCAGGGACACTTAACTAGGTTAAGGTATTTTATGAATTATTCCTTGTATCTTGGTTTCAATCTCAGGTATTTTTACTATTAAGTTCCCCCTCTCCTTACTCAAACTTGCATCCGGTTACTGGTGTAATTACATACTCCTCGTTACCCAACATGCCGGGCGTTCTTTTATATGCATAACGTAATTTTTTTTTGGTTTCCCTTCATTTGCATTTCAGAGTGCAGGCTCAAATAGTTAATTAAGGTGGTGTATTTCCTTGCCAGGAATAATATAGGTTCATCATTGAAAGACATAACTTAAGAATAACATATTAATAACTCAAGTGCATAACATATTCATTCCTTCTTCAACTTCCCCTTATATATATCCCCCCTTGGCTTTTGCGCGACAAACCCCCCTACCCCCTTCGCTCAGCGAATCCTGTTATCCTTGTCAAACCCCGAAACCAAGGAAGGTCCGAGAACGTGCATGCCAACAAGTCGGGATAAGATTGGCCATCTGCATTGTATATATATACATGAATATCACGCTAAATTATTACAAAAACACCATAAATTTTAACCTAAAAACCTCTACTAAAAAATTTAAAAAGTCCTCAATGCAAAAAAATCCAATATTTTATAGC